ATTTGTATATGTATTTTAGAGCTCCTTCTACTAACCTATGTATTCCATTATCATTTCCAATCAGATGATCCATTAATCCAACTAGTGGAAGATTATAAATGGATTCATTTTTTTGATTTCCATTGGAAATTAGGAATAGACGGACTTTCAATAGGACCTATTTTACTAACGGGATTTATCACTACTTTAGCTACGTTAGCAGCCTGGCCTCTTACTCGGGATTCTCGATTATTCCATTTTTTGCTATTAGCAATGTATAGCGCTCAAATAGGGCCATTTTCTTCTCAGGATCTTTTACTTTTTTTCATTATGTGGGAGTTAGAATTAATTCCGGTTTATCTTCTTCTATCCATGTGGGGAGGAAAGAAACGGATGTACTCGGCAACAAAATTTATTTTGTACACGGCAGGAGGTTCTGTTTTTCTATTAATGGGAGTTATGGGTCTTGGTTTATATGGTTCTAATGAACCAACATTAGATTTTGAAACATCAATTAATCGACCATATCCTGTGGGCTTGGAAATAATATTTTATATCGGATTTTTGATTTCGTTTGCTGTCAAATCGCCGATTCTACCTTTCCATACATGGTTACCTGATACCCACGGCGAAGCTCATTACAGTACTTGTATGCTTTTAGCTGGAATCTTATTAAAAATGGGGGCATATGGATTGATTCGGATTAATATGGAATTATTACCTCATGCTCATTCTATTTTTTCTCCCTGGTTGATGATAATAGGCACAATACAAATAATCTATGCAGCTTTAACTTCTTCCGGCCAACGTAATTTTAAAAAAAGAATAGCCTATTCTTCTGTCTCGCATATGGGTTTCATACTTATAGGAATTGGTTCTATAACCGATGCAGGACTCAATGGAGCCATTTTACAAATAATTTCTCACGGATTTATTGGGGCGGCCTTTTTTTTCTTGGCCGGAACAAGTTATGATAGAATACGTCTTGTTTATCTCGACGAAATGGGTGGCGTAGCTATCCCAATGCCAAAGATATTTACGCTGTTTAGTAGCTTTTCTATGGGCTCCCTCGGATTACCAGGTATGAGTGGTTTTGTTGCAGAATTAATCGTATTGTGGGGACTAATTAGCAGTCAAAAATATCTTTTCATGCCAAAAATTATACTGACTTTTATAATAGCAATTGGAATGATATTAACGCCCATTTATTCATTATCTATGTCACGCCAGATGTTCTATGGATCCAAGTTATTTAATGCCCCTACTTCTTATCTTTTTGATTTTGGACCGCGCGAGTTGTTTGTTTCAATCGCTATCTTTCTACCCATAATAGGACTTGGAATCTACCCGGATTTTGTTCTGTCACTCTCAGTTGAGAAGGTTGAAGTTCTTTTATCTAGTTTTTTCTAGAAATTTTTTCTCAAAGAAAAAATTATCTAATTTTTTAAAACTTGTTGTAGAATAGACAAAAGAATGCTTTTTTCTATTATTTAAAATAAAGTGAAAAATGAATTTTCAGTTTAACCCGATATGCGCGGTCTTTGCGAGAACCGCGCGAATCACTACACTATTGGTACTGGATTCACGCAGTTCGTTCCAAAGTTTTTTATAGATAGCTCGAGTTAATTTGTATGCGTAAGAAGCTTCCTTAGCTAGACGGTAATGTAAATGAACCATAACTATGTAGCCCTATTCCTAATAGATTAACACCAAAATAGCATATCCAAATTATCAGAAAACCTAGAACCGCCACCAGTGCGGAATTTTCACCCGGGAAATTCTTATTTGTTCGAATATGTAAATAAATAGCGAATATCATCCAAGTAATAAAGGCCCAAATTTCTTTTGGGTCCCAACTCCAATATGATCCCCACGCTTCATTCGCCCAGACTGCTCCTGAAATAATACCCGTAGTTAAAAAAAGAAATCCTAGACTAATCACACGATAACTCCAAAAATCCAATTGTTGAATTAATTGGCTCTTGTAATAATTCTTACCAGAAACAAAAGAAGTATTTCTTAAAATAGTACTTCTGTCATAGCTATCTTTTTTTTCGTTAAATGAAAATGATTTTAAAAACCGATTACTTTTCTTTCGAAATAGAAAGACTAGAAGTGCAGTGGATAATAATGATCCACACAGAAGAGCGGCATAGCTCACTATCATCATACTTACGTGCATTATTAACCACTCAGATTGGAGCGCAGGGACTAATATTGCAGGTTTCCGTATTTCATTTAAAAGACTTGAAGTAGCAAAGCCTTGGGTAAAAATAGTACTCGAGGCGGTTATTGCACTTAGATTTTTATTTTTTTTGAAATAGGCGACTATATGAATAAGGGAGAAACTCCACGAAAGAAAGATTAATGATTCGTATAAATCACTTAGTGGAAAATGACCGGAATAAATCCAACGAGTAACTAATAATCCTGTTAAACACAAAAAGGTCGGTATCATGCCTTTTTCTGATAACTCATATGGTTTTATGAGTTCAGTGACCAATAGGTTGAAAAACCAAATTGAAATGACAATTGAAACAATTGAAAAGGAAATATGATTTAATATATGCTCTAAGGTTGAAAATATCATAAAAAAAAAGAGTAATTCCTTAATTTAAGTAGAAATGAAAAGCGGGAATTTAATTCATTTTTCATTATAAGATCTATTGTCTGGTGTTTCGAAGACGGCATGCCGCTACTCGGACTCGAACCGAGATGCTCTCGCACTGCTTCCTAAGAGCAGCGTGTCTACCAATTTCACCATAGCGGCTTGTTCGAACCAATAATAGGCTATTTATATTGAATTGTCAAGATTGACAGTGTCACTTCACTGAAAAAATTTTTGAATAAAAATTAGTTTCCTTTTACCTTATTTCATAAATTTAAAACAACCAAGTGGATTTTCTCGCAGAACATAAAAGAAACCTTTTTTGAATTTTTCTAAAGTACGACATTGTTTGTATATAATATTCCGAGAGTTTTCGTCTTTTAGTGGTTGAGCTGAAATCAAAAAATATCTGAGAACTCTATCGTCATTCCGAGAAAGACGAAGTCGGAAAGTTATACAAGTTTTCAAAATTGAATCAATGAGTTTCTCTCGTTAATTTGAACTAAAGATCTTATTTCTGATCTTCTTTCGATATTCTTTAGATATATCGATAAAGAAAACATATTAGTAGCCTTTGAATTATAACAAAAAGGTCGATGGGGAAAATAAGACTCCCCACCAACAAAATGAAAAATAGAGTCCTAAAAAAAGGTAAAACCTTGGTTTTTCTTAGTGTATTTTTCTTATAATTTTCGAAATTTTCAAATTCTTAATGTTCTATTTTTCCATATGAACATAACAAAACAGAGTCTATTTCATATGGATTAGTTCAAACGAATAGAGAGGTGTAATTGAGAATTTGATAGTAAGACTGAAATGAGCTAATTTTAAGGTCAATATAAATTCCGAGTCTTACGACTTATTTGCTCGTCGCATAAAAAAACTTTTTGATTTGCCGGTAGAAAGAGATTTTCCTAATGACAAAGCTTTTACCGCCGATGAATATCCCTTCCTTTTCCAAATATTTTGACGAATACGCTTTTTTGATCTAGAAGTGCGTTTTTTTGGAACTGCCATTTCAAAATGAAGAGGTTACTCATTGTTATAGTTGGATGTGAAAGACATCTATTGTTCCAAAAAATCCTTACTTACTATTCATTATAATTACTATTCATTATCTAGTTATTCTTTTAGTCCTTATCATCACAAATAAATCTCAATATCTGAAACTTCTCTACAAGATTCCTATAAATTTTTTGTTCAAAAAGGTTTTTTATACTCTAGAAGGCTTCTAAGAACAAATAAGTTGTATGGATTAGTAGTACTTTTATTTGTTGTTTTTTCTCAGATATTTCTATAATCAGCTATGATATATAAATCTAATTCGTGTAACAAAAAAAAAAGAATCATAATAAATCTCATAAGGAATGAGTTAATAAGTTGAAATAAACTAACTAAAACGAAACTAACTAACAAAAAATGACGAGTTATTAAGCCGATGACATTCGTGAATTTAGCGATTTCTATCAGAATCAAGCACTTTTTAATGTAATTCCTGATGCTTGCTATAAAAAAAACCATTGTTAGAAAAATTTCTATTTTTATTTTTGATCTCTTCCTAACTTTGTAAATTTTCAAAATACAAATATATTTAAAATAAAGAAGTATTTTTTTTTACAGAACTTGGTCATATTATTTGACCACGTCTAACTTCTTGAGTTGAATCTTTGAACTATTTCGAAAAACTCAGATACAGAATTAAGTATGAGTATCAAATGCGAAATTTTTATTTACGTTAAATTTTTTTAAGTTAGTGCATATTTTGATTTTTTTTATTGATCCCTTTTGAAAGGGGTGGGGTCCAGTTAATCGGAAGCAATTACTTCAGACTAAAAAACTTTTTTTATGGAACAAACATCTCAATATGCATGGATAATACCTTTCCTTCCACTTTCAGTTCCTATATTAATCGGGCTGGGACTTCTTCTTTTTCCGTCGGCAACCAAAAGTCTTCGTCGTATGTGGGCTTTTCAAAGTGTTTTAGTATTAAGTATAGTCATGATTTTTTCGATCAATTTATCAATCCAGCAACTAAATAACCGTGCTACCTATCAATATGTCTGGGCTTGGATTCTCAATAATGATTTTTCTTTAGAATTTGGCTACTTAATCGATCCGCTTACTTCTATTATGTCAATATTAATCACTACTGTTGGGATTTTGGTTCTTATTTATAGTGATAATTATATGTTTCATGATCGTGGATATTTGAGATTTTTTGCTTATATGAGTTTTTTCAGTACTGCCATGTTGGGATTAGTTACTAGTTCCAATTTGATACAAATTTATATTTTTTGGGAATTAGTAGGAATGTGTTCCTATCTATTAATAGGATTTTGGTTCACACGTCCTGTTGCAGCAAATGCTTGTCAAAAAGCGTTTGTAACTAATCGTGTTGGGGATTTTGGTTTATTATTGGGAATTTTGGGTTTTTATTGGATAACGGGGAGTTTTGAATTTCGGGATTTATTTCAAATATTCAAAAACTTGATTTTTCATAATGAGTTAAATTTTTTATTTGTTACATGGTGCGCTGTTTTATTCTTTTCTGGTGCTGTTTCGAAATCTGCACAATTCCCCCTTCATGTATGGTTACCAGATGCAATGGAAGGGCCGACTCCTATTTCGGCTCTTATCCATGCCGCTACTATGGTAGCCGCGGGAATTTTTCTTGTAACTCGACTTTTACCTCTTTTCATTATTATACCTCAAATAATGAATTTCATTTCTTTAATAGGGATAATAACACTATTTTTTGGAGCTACTTTAGCTCTTGCTCAAAAAGACATTAAGCGAGGTTTAGCCTATTCCACTATGTCTCAATTGGGTTATATGATGTTAGCTCTAGGTATGGGGTCTTCTCGAAGTGCTTTATTTCATTTGATTACTCATGCTTATTCGAAAGCATTATTGTTTTTGGGCTCAGGTTCTGTTATTCATTCAATGCAAACTATTGTTGGTTATTCTCCGACTAAAAGTCAAAATATGGTTTTTATGGGAGGTTTAAAAAAACATGTACCAATTACCAAAAGTGCTTTTTTATTAGGCACACTTTCTCTTTGTGGGATTCCACCTCTTGCTTGTTTTTGGTCCAAAGATCAAATTCTTAATGATAGTTGGTTATATTCAGCACTTTTTGCCATAATAGCTTGGTCTACGGCGGGATTAACCGCATTTTATATGTTTCGGATCTATTTACTTACTTTTGAAGGACATTTAAATGCTCATTTTCAAAATTTCAGTGGAAAAAAAAAGACTTCCCTCTATGCACTATCTCTATGGGGTAAAGAAGGTTTTAACGTCAATAACAAAAACTTCCATTTGTTAACTTTATTAATAATGAAGAAAAATAAAAGTGCTTATTTTTTTTCACAGAAAATAGATCGAATTGATGAGAATGCAAAAACTAGAAGCCAACCTTTTCTTACGATTTCTCGTTTTGGCAAAAAGACAAGTTTTGCGTATCCTTATGAATCGGATAATACTATATTATTTCCTATTCTTATATTAGTCGTCTTTACTTTCTTTGTTGGATTCATAGGAATTTCTTTTAATGGCGTCGATTTGGATATTTTATCCAAATGGTTAACCCCCTCGATAAATCTGTTACATCAAAATTCTAATTATTTAACGGATTGGTCGGAATTTGCGAAAGATGCAGTGTTTTCAGTTAGTCTAGCCTATCTTGGAATAATTATAGCATTTTTTTTTTATAAGCCTCCATATTCCCTTTTTACAAATTTGGATTTAGTTAATTCATTAACTAAAACAAATCTTACGAGATTTTTTTCTGATAAGATAAAAAATGGGATATATGCTTGGTCATATAATCGTGGTTATATAGACGCTTTTTATGCAACATACTTTACAGGGACGATGAGAAGAGTATCTGAAGTCACGCATTTTTTTGATAGACAAGTAGTTGATGGAATTACAAATGGAGTTGGTCTTATGAGTTTTTTTGTAGGAGAGGTGATCAAATCTATTGGCGGCGGGCGCATTTCTTCGTATCTTTTCTTATATTCGTCTTACATCTCAATTTTTTTATTAATTGCTTATTTCTTATCTAGAAAATAAAATTTTCGCTATTCTATTCTTGAATCTAAACATACGAGGATAGAATAGTGAAAAAAATTAAGCGTGAGTATTTAAAAGCTCAATTTCATCAATAAGAATCATTTTGTTATTTTTTCTTTAGGTTTTTTGATCCTAGATCAATTTATTTCCTATCAAAAAAATCAGAAAATGTTACAAAATTTATATTAACCGCATTTAATATAAGTTCAAGACACATAAGAGCCCTAACCATATTTCGACTCGTGATCAATCCATATAGACCGACAGAAAATAAATAGGCACTCAAAATAAGTACATGCTCGAGCATCATTAACAAACTCCTTATCAATCTCGATTCATTTCAATATGAACAAAAATTTCACTAATTAGATTAACTCGAACATAGCAAGTAATAAAATAAAGAAATCGATTGGTAATAGATCGAACTAATAAAGTAAAGAATTTTTTTCTACAGGAAGTCAAATAGAATAGAAAGGAAATGAATGTGATAGTCCAGAATACAGTTTGATTTTGATTCCCCCTTCTCAAAAGTGATTATTGACGAGCTACAGCAATTGCGCCTATTAACGCAACTAAAAGAATTATTGAAATGAGTTCAAATGGAAGAAAAAAATCTGTTGATAGATGAATCCCAATTTCTTGACTATTATTTATCAAATCTTGCTCTATAATCTGGTTTGATTTTGTAGTCCAAATAATCCCGTACCATGACGTATCTGGAATAGTAGTCATTAGTGAAGCAAAAAGACTTGTACAAACCACCGAAGTAACCCCATCTCCAACGGTCCAAGGATGAAAATCTTTGTAATATTCTGAACCATTCAGGAACATCACAG